CTCTGATCTCCTATGAGAAAAATTCCCAATTCCCCTTTTGGGGCTTCGACTCTTACATAAAGTTCTTGGTTCGACAATTCAAAAGTGGGAGAAGGTTTTTTACTAATAAATCGATATTCAAAATCATTCCATTCGGGATTCCTTACTTTATCAAAGCGTCGGATTTCTAAATTCTCATAGGGCCCCCCCGGAATTCCTTCTAGAGCCTGTTGAATAATTTTTATGGATTCTTTCATTTCACCGATTCGTACTAAATAACGAGCTAATGAATCCCCCTCTTTTTGCCATTGGACTTCCCAGTCAAATTCATCGTAACACTCATAATGATCAACTTTACGAAGATCCCATTGTATTCCAGAAGCTCGCAGCATTGGTCCTGATAAACCCCAATTTATTGCCTCTTCGCCTCCAATAATGCCCACTCCCTCAACTCGTTCTAAAAAAATAGGATTCCGCGTAATAAGCTTTTGATATTCAGCAACCCCTGTTAAAAAATAATCGCAAAAATCCAAACATTTATCTATCCAACCATGAGGTAGATCAGCAGCTACTCCTCCGATACGAAAATAATTATGCATCATTCGCATACCGGTAGCAGCTTCGAATAGGTCATATATTAATTCTCTTTCTCGAAAAATATAGAAGAAGGGGGTCTGCGCACCAATATCGGCCATAAAGGGGCCAAGCCATAACAAATGAGAAGCTATACGACTTAATTCCAACATAATTACTCTGATATAGCTAGCCCTTTTGGGTACTTGAATATTTCCTAACTGCTCTGGTGCATTTACGGTTATTGCTTCTGTGAACATAGTAGCTAAATAATCCCAACGTGTTACATAAGGCAAATATTGTATAATTGTTCGGTTTTCCGCAATCTTTTCCATCCCCCTGTGTAAATAACCCAATATTGGTTCACAGTCAATAACATCTTCACCATCTAGAGTAACGATGAGTCGAAGAACACCATGCATTGATGGGTGTTGAGGACCCATATTGACTATCATGAGGTCTTTTCTTGTAGCTGTTGCAGTCATAAGTTTTTCCCCGATTCATTCTTCCATGGATTGCTGAAAGCGAAAAGAAGTTCATCAAAAATTAAGCGAATAATTCAAAATGATTCATCAAATTAACGAGTTTTTGTCTCTCGAATACCCAACTGACTAATTAATTCTTTATAACGTACTCTATTTTTTTTTGACAAATAAGCCAATAGCCGTTGACGTTTTCCCAGAATTTTCCGCAGACCCCTCTGAGATAAATAGTCTTTTTTGTGCAATTCCAAATGGGAAGTAAGTCTCTGTATCTTATTGGTGAACACGAATACTTGAAATTCAACGGACCCCCTCTTTTCTTCTTTTTCTTGGGAAATAACCGAGATGAATGGATTTTTTACCATAAAAGAACCCTCCTTTTACATATATTAATTTTACCGATCAGTAATAATAATAAGGCTAGTCATTTTAATCTGATATACACAATAATCTAAATTTCTTTATGGACTCCAATTTTATCAAGTAAAATGAATCAATAATCAATTCAATTTAAAATTGGAGTCGGATAGGAATACAAAAGGATAATACATTTCTGCACTTACGAAAGAGAATAATTTAGGTTTAAAATAAAGAAGATTCATTTCTATATCGAATGGATACGTCATTGAATTAGTATCGTATATTAGTGTAAGACAAGGCATGTGCGCATTTGTTTTATTTGCTTTTAGATACTAGATATGATAGAGGATGAGGATATAGAGGAAAAATGTACCATCAACAAATTTTCAATCGCGGATACATATGTATCCTTAACATATTGAAACGACTTCCATTATTGGTATCAAACCAATAACGATTCATACAAGCTAAATCTTCTAATCGATAATTGGGCCAAAGGAAAAACTTTAATTTAATTAATTTATTTTTCTCTCTATCAAGATGCGGATTTTCATCCAAAAATGGACCCCAGTCTTTTATGCTGTTCCCGTTGCAAAATACTGGATTTCTATCCATACCATTTCTATTCTTTGAATTGAAACAAATTAGAATTCGCAACTCTCTACAACGTCTAGATGATAAAATATTTTCAGGAACAAGCAAATCATAATGATTTTTGTCTATATTTCCAGTTATCTTTTGATGTTTTGCAATGAATTCATTAACATTCTTCTTATCAAGATATTCTTTTTCTCGGTATCTTTGATTAGTTTTGTGCTTACTCTTATGAACCAATGAAATACCGAGGGTTTGATACATAATAAATTGTCCGTCGTTTTTTAAAAACAGACGAACGGGCTCGATAATCAATATTCCCTTTTTCATCAATTCTGTAAGAGTTAAATTCTTTTGAATCAGCATTATATCCAGACTTATTTCTCTCCTTTGAATCGAGAATATAGCAATTTCTTTTGGATTTCTCAGTCTAAGCAGGAGACAATATACTTTGATATTATTGATCATTCTTTGATTCAAAGTCTCACTCCATCTCAATTGAAAAAGCAAATACTTGTTCAGGAAGAAATGGAGTTCTGCTTCCGTATTATTCTTGTATTGTTTTTTATTTGTGCGTTTTTTCATATCTGATTCCGGATACTCTTCTTCAATATCGTTTTGTTGGTTTGAGAGAGGGGACCCAAGATATTTTTTGTTTTGTGCATCTAATCCAAGATCTCCTTGGCCTGCGGGTTCTTTTTCTTTTTCTGCTTGATTTATATTCTTTATCTTTAATTCAAAAGATTGTTTTTTATTCGGTAGTATAAAAAGATTCCTTTGTTGCTTTCCGTTGATGTTTTTATTTTTACTCAAATTGTCATTTATAGTTAAGTTTAAAAGAAGCAATTTGCTTGGTATAACCCATGGTTTTATTTTATATATATTATAAAGTAACAAAAATTCTGGGAAGAACCAAAATTCCAGATTCAATATGGGACGATTTAGTATTTCTTCATTCATTCCCATCCAATCCAAAAAGATTTTGTTTTGGTTGGGTGGATTGCTTTCGGGATCTTGATGAATCGGAAGATAAAAAAGATCTTTCTTATCACCTTGATGAATTATTTGATAATTCTTAGTGCCGGTCTTAGTATTTTTATTACTGTTGGTATCTATTTCGATCCATGCTTCAATATCGACTTTTTTTCTAAGACAAAAATTTATAATTTTCCAATCAAAATATTTTCTATCCGGATTTTTTCCCATATACCCAATATCACCTTCTCCTAGATAATTATTGATAGTGGTAATCTCCGGCATATCAAATAATTTGTGTTTATGTGTATTGTAATTATAAGAAATTTCTTGGTTCTTAGTTACTTCGAACGGTGATCCATAAAGATATGAGTTCCTCTTATTTTCATAATTAATAGATTTATATGATAAAAGATCATATCTATAGTTTTTTTGAAAATTGTCTTTTTCATTCGGCAATGAATATATTTCATAATCTTTTTGTTTTTTGTAATGAATTAGTTGGTCTTTTTCATATGAATCCCGTTTGTTTAAATCTTTAGTTTGAGCTGTACGACGTTGATTGACTCTATTTCGCCATTTTTGTGGTATTAATCTAGACCATTTAATCCGAGAGAAATCATATTGATAATGGCCTCTTAGCCAATTTTTCCATTGATTCATTCCAGAATTCCGAAGTTTCTTATGGCTTAATTCGAAATGAAATATACCTTGTGTTCCAAAATAATCCTTTATTGTATTCTTAAGAAAAAAAGATGTTCCGTGATATTGAAGAACAGATCTTAATTTATACAAGTTAATAACTTGGGTTTGGGATAATTTGTAAAATACATATGCTTGTGACAAGGAGGATAAGTCACAAAAAATCTGTGAATTTTTATTATTATTACTAATATTATAAAGTGACTTTTTTATAGTGGAAATGAAGTGAATTGTAGTTTTATTTCTTTTAGCAATTCTTTCTTGATTTGTTTCATTATTGTAAATGTATTTATCAATAATTTTGTTTGTTGATGATGCAAGAAAAAGTTGTGTATTGATTCTGGGAATATTAATGATATATAGAAAGATATCCGTGGATATCTTTTCAATGAAAAATTTTATAAAATAATGTAATTTACGGAGTAATCGAACGTTTCTTCTTTTTAACATTTGCCAAATAGTTTTTGGTGATTCTAATCTTTTAACATTATAACTTGTTTTGTTAGGACTAATATTTATTCCTGGAGTTTTTGTTTTTTTCTCTTTTGTAATTCTTTCTATTTGATTTCTTATTGTGCTTGTTCTATCAGTTAGATCTTTCATTTTTTTTTCTGTCAGTGAATAATTTGTCCAATCCGTAGATCGAATTTGACTAAACGATTCATGAATTGTCGGATCGTTGATTGTAGAATCTTTTTCTTTTTTAGTTTCACTCGACTCATCTACTTCTTTCAATCTAAATAATAGAATTAAATTTACTTTTGAAAGTTCTTTTAGTATTCTTTTTATAAATAGAATGCTTTTGATAACCCATTTTTTTGTTTCGTTTAACACCCCTAGAAAGAATTCGATTCTTTCTTTTAAAACTCTTAGAACTATAAAAGACTTATTTTTCAATTGACCAATTTGATTTTCGAGTTCCTTAAAAATGGGTTCAAAAAAAGAAGGCCGTTTTCGAGGAGAACCAAAAGGAAGGTCGGTTTCCATTCCCCAAACTGTTAAAAAACAAAAATCGGCTTTTTGTACTTTTCCTTTCTTTTTCATTCGATCTTTATGGAAGGGCCGTAGCTTTGGTTTGCGCCAAGGTTTCAGACAGAAAGGAAATAAGATTTTTATCTGAATACCATCTAGTAACCAATTTTTCGGAAATTCTGTTTCTGATAATTGAACACCGTTATAGGTGCATTTAACATGCATTTCGCCCGCCCATTCTTTTAAATCCTCAGACCACTCGGGAAATTGCAATAATAAAATACGGCCAATATTTTTAGCTATTATCAATGAAGGTAATATAATATATTTTCTAAAAATCGATTGAGTTACTAACATGGAACC